TTTTTTTATTCCATTTGAATCTACCATATCTAACTGAATAAGATTTCTCGTAGATCTATCCCATTTTTCGGGTTAATGAAAAGAAGTTAATAAAATGAGTTTCAAACTTAAATCTTAAGTTTGGATTAAAAATCCGGTTTATTTTAGTTTTATCTTTTCTCCCACCTTCAGAAAAATAAAACATAGACATTTTGCCTATCATTAGAATTTTCTGAAAGGTAACTATCTCAGTTTCATATCATATAGAAATTTATATAGAATTTTTGAAAAAGACTTTCGAAAGGAAAGACTTACTATCTTTGGGATCTGATCCTACACCGCTGCTCAATATCTTAGTGGATCGACTCTATTACATAAGTGGATTCCTAACATTTGTCTCACATCATGACATAAGTAAGCAGTTATTTTTGTATCGGCGCAAAACCTTACTAATTGATCTTTACGGTGCTTACTCTATCAATTAGATCCTTTACCCATAGAATAAAACAGCTAGGCATATCTATTTCTTCATATTTCAACTTCTATGAAGTTTCTTTATTTTCTACAGCTGATAAAAATCGTTGTTTTAGACAATGCATATGTAGAAAGCCCTTTTTCTAGTATTTACTAGTGAATTTGATCTTTATTTACTTTTTATTTCTATAGTGGAGATAGTCGCACGTAATGACAGATCACGGCCATATTATTAAAAGCTTGTGGTAAGAATGGGTTTCGTTCGAGCGCTCGAAAATAATATTCCAAAGCTTTCGTGTGTTCTCCGTTACTTGTGTGGATAAGTCCTATGTTATAGAGTATATAACTTCGGTCATAGGGATCAATTTCTAGTCGCATAGCTTCATAATAATTCTGTAAAGCTTCCGCATAATTCCCTTCGGATTGAGCTGACATCCGTTACGGTCGTCATTCAATTCACAGAATCTCCGTTACAGAACCGTACATGAGATTTTCATCTCATACGGCTCCTCCCTTATGTGCATAATGATAAAATAATAAAAAAGATGAAAATCTTCTCATTATGAACTAAGTAGGGCTAGTGTTTTTACAAGAAATCTCTAGCCAACCTTCCTGCAAGAGATCTTTTCTTAACATCAAGCGTATTGTTACTAGAGAGAAAAGATAACTCCAACAATTTCTTTGTTCTCAACGCTTCCCAATGTCCAGGAATTAGTCACTTCAACAGCCTTCGATGGTTATACGGGTATCCAAAATACAAACGAGATGGATGTTTGTTGTCCCAACCATTCTTTTAGTCCCAAGCTTGCTAAAGAAGGGGATAATTTATAATATAACAAAGTTTTCGTGTTGTTAATTTCTAGGTGTAGTGCTTCTTCCCCTCTGCTACCTATTGGTTAGGATTGACCCGTAATACCGAACCTATAGGTATAACCTTTCGCTCAATACTAGAATCGAGAATTGAAACATAGCATCTGAGGCTGCATTAATCGAGGATACACGACAGAAGGAATTGTTCTATTTCCAAACTTTACCTTCTACAAGCGTAGATTTTTTTCTTTTTTTCCCGATCACGAATCATGTGTATTTCTCGTAAAACCGAGAGTCAAAAAAAAAGTCAAATCGCACCATCTCTGTAATAAGTAAATGCCTCTTTTTCTCCTGAAGTTGTCGGAATTATTCGTAATAAGATATTGGCTACAATCGAAAAGGTTTTATCAATAAAATTTCCATTTATCCGCGATCTAGACATAGGTAGCAATCCATTCTATCATTGTTCTCATTACTTCTCGGGGGAAAATGATCCCACAAGGAAAAGAATTTTACAGTACGAAATAACATAAAAACAGATTTAAAAAATATGGCCCAATATTAAAAATTAAAAACAATATTCAAATTGTTCTTTTTTACATTACAGGAACAGAAATTAATTGATAAGAATTAAGAAATAAATATTGGGAACCGCATTGGATTCCATCTTACTGGAATAGTCTATCAACGAAAGAAACTATTCTTATTTGATTGAAGTTACAGCTTAAAAAAACCTAAGTTGATTGAATTATGATACAAAGAAGAAAAAGGATCGAATCGAGTAATCATTGTATGATGAAAATGGGCCCATTTTTTTGTGTACTTAGCGGATATCACTAGACAATCAACTATAAAAAAATTGTTTATCTATTTGTATTTTTAATAGATAGATGGGATAAGGATTTTTGTTGATAACAGGCCTAAAAAGCAATTTGAGAATTCTTCTGGTATGGAATCGTAATCTAAAAAGAATCATCATCTAAAGATATCCATTAACCATAGTCTATAAAATATAGAGCCCTAGCTCAGTTGATTCGTTAGAATTTCTAATTTATGGATTTAATGCGGTCGGTATAGTATAAATAGATTATCAGAAAAAGAAGATAACATTGTTTTTGCAAACATGAATAGAATTTTTTTAACAGTTTTTATAAGAAAACAATTTTCTATTTTTATCGCTTTCTATTTAGAATTGATTGGTTGTACCTACCCAATAATCTAATTCTAATATGAATAATTCATTATTCACTCGATTTTCGGTTTTTAGGTCATAATCATTATGTAGGAGAGATGGCCGAGTGGTTGAAGGCGTAGCACTGGAACTGCTATGTAGGCTTTTGCTTACCGAGGGTTCGAATCCCTCTCTTTCCTTACCTTCACCTAATTTACCGATCTTACTAACCACAATAGATCAATAGTCAATAGATATAGATAAAATAACAATATATGACTATTCCAACAGTTAGACCTTTCTTTGATATGGATTCTCTATTCCTAATGGCTGTGGTACGGAAAATACTGTTAAAGAAACGAGTAGACAAGGAATGAAAATATCCCTCTCGGTCTATGACACCTAAATGGAAGAAAAATCCGGAGCAAACCCTTATTTTATCTTAACCTTAGGTTAATTTACTTCGCCGAAAGGGAGGAAAATTGGTTATATTAGTCTTTATTTTCTTTTTGTTAGGTTTAAGTCTGACGAGAATAATATTCTACAACCAGCAATTCATTTATTTTCAAACCGACCCATTTACTATCTATTATTTGATTGACTAATCCTTTATATTGGAATGGTTGAAGAGTCAAATGGTTTGGCAATTCCTCCTGAGGGGATGAATCGAGAGAATTTTGAATTAGAGCTCTAGATTTTTGTTCATCTCTCGCCGCAATAGTATCTCGGGGTTTGCAGCGATAACTTGGTATATCTACTATACGACCGTTGACTAAAATATGTCTATGGTTAACTAATTGGCGAGCTCCCGGAATAGTCGGGGCCATACCCAACCGAAAAAGGATGTTATCCAGACGCATTTCAAGTAATTGTAGTAAAACCTGACCTGTTGACCCCTTTGCCTTTCCGGCGAGACGAACGTATTTAAGTAATTGTCGTTCTGTAAGACCATAATGAAAACGCAATTTTTGTTTTTCTTCTAGGCGAATACGATATTGGGATTTTTTCCCAGAACGCGATTGGTTTCTAAGATCACTTCCAGCTCGGGGCCTTTTATTAGTTAGCCCTGGTAAAGCCCCCAGACGACGTATTTTTTTGAAACGAGGACCTCGGTAACGCGACATAAAGACTCCTTAGTTATAATTAATTATTAATTAATTCTTATTCTTATTGATGAAATTTCATTCTACAGAATAAATCTAAACTAAAAATGAACTAAATTCTAAATAAAGCAAAATTTACTGAAGTATTATTCTATTATTAATATTAATTAAAGAATAATGAGATGAGTTGAATAAATATCCAGTTTCCGGTTTTCTATATATAGAAAAGGAAAAGGATTCTGTTCGTGAGATAGTTGGAAATTCCTATCCTATCCTATAATCAATGGCTTTTGCGAAAAGAAGAATACATTTTTTTTTTCACTTTGATTTCAAAGATGCATTATCAATCATGTAAAAAAGAAAATAAATAGAGAAAAGCCGACTATCGGAATCGAACCGATGACCATCGCATTACAAATGCGATGCTCTAACCTCTGAGCTAAGCAGGCTCACATAACATAAATTCAACATGCAGAGGAATTCAATAAACTCTTAGACTCTTTGCTATTAACTATTTTCATTCTTGGCTATTCATATTCGCTATTTATAACATAAAATATTAAATATGAAATTCATTATTAATATTTTAATTATATTATTATTATTTTAATAATTATTATTATTATAAATATTAAATTATTAATTTAATAATTAATATTAAATTAATATATTATATTAAAATAAATTAAACAATAACAATAGAATAATTCTAATTTCAAATAATAATAACTGTTAAATATTATAGAACATAACATAAGATTAATCTAGCGATATATAATTTCAATTTTTTTATTATTTTAATTTATTTATATTATTTTATAAAATAATATAAATAAATTATCGACCGTTCAAGTATTTTCAATTTCATGGGTAAATGGGTGGAAGAGAGACAGATCTATAGGGTATGTATCCACCTATATTGAATTGCGGATACAGAAATGATAAAATCGTTTTTGATTGGACCGAATACGAGCCTCCTATAGTAGATGAAAGAAGATACACAAGAAATCACAAAGAGGAGAAAACACTTTTTCCAGACAGGCATCTATCTAATGAATTGAACGGTTCCGGTATAAATGAAAGAAAAAAGGGACGGGATCACAATGAGATTTTCATCTCAAAGGGGGGATATGGCGAAATCGGTAGACGCTACGGACTTAAGTGGATTGAGCCTTGGTATGGAAACTTACTAAGTGATAACTTTCAAATTCAGAGAAACCCTGGAATTAATAAAAATGGGCAATCCTGAGCCAAATCACGTTTTCCGAAAACAAGCAAAGGTTCAGAAAGCGAAAATAAAAAAGGATAGGTGCAGAGACTCGATGGAAGCTATTCTAACGAATGGAGTTAATTGTATACATTGGTATAGGAATCCTTCTATCGAAACTTCAGAAAAGTGAAGGATAAGCCTGTATACATAATACAGAAGAATTGGTGTGAATCGATTCCATATTGAAGAAAGA